ATTTAATTTCAAGTTTATTGTTAACTTTGTAAAATATGGATCAGCTTTTTTATACCTTTTTTTGCAAAACTTTTCTGCTAGTAATATTTTAAATGCAGGTACAGGGTTTTTTTTTGTGTAAAATTCTTTATGAAGGGCACTTCAAGTATCTAATGAATTAAATATATATATAATAGAAACCATATATATATATAGTATTATTATTATAAGTATTAAGGTTCTTAGATATAAATACAAAGATATCTAAGAACCTTAATTAAGAATATGTATTACTTATTACCATGATTTATATTATTATATTATATTATAGAGGTTACATTCTTATATGATGGATTTATCTTATAATAGTAATCAATACTACCCTTTAATTTAGTACAAGGGATTCAATTCTTTAAGGTTTAAAAAAAGAATTGAATCCCTACTTCTGGATTGAGTTATTGATAAGATTAGGTGGTTGTATTAGTAGGTATTACCTTAGTAATCCTTTATTTAAGTTGCCCAGGTATCGATTATAAGGAGTATATTTAATAGTAGTGTAATAAAGTATAAAGCTATTAATAATAACACATTATTATATGTATGACCCATAATTTATAATGTTACTATTAAAGTTTTATTCTAGCTAAAGAATTTTCTATCGGATTGTTTCACATGTAAGTAATTGGGAGATTGATAAAGATATCTAAAAGATACTTTAATATTGTGCTATTCGCAGTGTTTTGTATTGGTTCATCAAGGTAACTTGGATCCAGTAATTTCGTTAATTCCGGCAAAACTCGTGCCAGCCGCCGCGGTTACACGAAGGGGGTAAGAATATTTTATTGGTTTGTAATTAATTTTTGTAGTGGTTAGAAAAAGGAATTTATTAGGTGAAATTTTAAATTTTTAGTTAACCGTAAGGCCATTGAATGAAGTTATGAAGTTTAGGATGTAAACTGGGATTAGATACCCCATTATTCTAAAAGTTAAAATAAAATCGGAGTAGTAATAGTTATGTTCTTGAAACTCAAAGAATTTGGCGGTGTTTTAATCCGGTCAGAGGAACCTGTCCCGTAATCGATAACCCACGTTTATTTAACTTGATTTAGTTTTCAGCTTGTATACCGCCGTCATAAGAGTGATTCGAGAGAATACCCTCAAGGTTTCTGATTAGGGAAGATGTCAGGTCAAGGTGCAGTTTATAATTAAGGGGAGATGGGTTACAATAATTTTAATTACACGGACATTTTTTTGTAAAAGGAGATTGAAGGTGGATTTGGATGTAATAAAAGGAATTAAGGTTTTATGATAACGGCTCTAAAACAAGCACACATCGCCCGTCGCTCTCGTTTTTTAAGGCGAGATAAGTCGTAACATAGTAGATGTACCGGAAGGTGTCTCTAGAAAGTCAAAATAGAGCTTGAGTAGTTAAGCTTCTCATTTACACTGGGACGAAGTCGTGCAAATCGATATATTTTGAAAGAAAGTGTTACTATAAAAAGTGAGGGTATAAAGTTAAATTAGGTAAATCAATGTCAAGAGAACAGTTTTAGTAAAGGGTAAAGAACAAATAGAGTTAAGAATAGTGTAGTACCGTGAGGGAAAATTGAAATATTTGAAAATTGGTTTAGGGAAAAGTAGACTGAGTGTTGTACCTTTTGTATCAGGGTTTAATAAGTATTTGGGAAAAGTCTAAGGTCTCGATATGAGGAGGGCTATAGGCTTAAAATAGTTTAGGTAGCAAACTAATTGTTCATAGGTTTATAGGAATGAAATATTAAACGATCCTCAAGGTATCTAGTTTCTTGAGAAATGAATTTAATTCAGGGGTAGGAGAATATAAAGACTTTATCTTTAGATTTAAATATACCTTTATGTTGTGGGGGATAAGCTCCGCAGTAGTGTTAAAACTTTAGGAATAGAAAAATGAGTAGGCTTGAAAGTAGCCATCTATTTAAAGATGTTATAATTTATTTTTCAAGGATTTAATTTTAAAAAGTTTAAGGAGTGTATCAAGAAATAATCTATAATGGGTTTAGATTAGTTATAATGTTAAGATGAGTATAGAATATTAAAAGATAGTGAAGTTTTAAGAAGGAACTCGGCAAATATAATGCTCGCCTGTTTATCAAAAACATCGCCTTTTGGGAAAATAGAAGGTCTAGCCTGCCCACTGAAGAATTAAAGGGCCGCGGTATATTGACCGTGCAAAGGTAGCATAATCATTAGTCTTCTAATTAAAGGCTGGAATGAATGGTTGGACGAGGTATTAGCTGTCTCCTTGAAACTATCTAAAATTTAACTTTTTAGTCAAAAGGCTGAAATGAAATTGGAGGACGAGAAGACCCTATAGATCTTTATATTTTAAATATTTAATCACTTTAGAAGGTTTAAGATTCAATAGGTTAAATATTTTGTTGGGGTGACAGGAAGATAATAAGAACTATTTTTATAATTAGAACATTGATGTATGAATATATGATCCGTATTAACGATTAAAAGACCAAGTTACCTTAGGGATAACAGCGTAATCTTTTTAGAGAGTTCTAATCGATAAAAAGGGTTGCGACCTCGATGTTGGACTAAGGGTTATTCTTGGGTGTAGAAGTTCAAGGTTTAGGTCTGTTCGACCTTTGAATCCTTACATGATCTGAGTTCAGACCGGCGTAAGCCAGGTTGGTTTCTATCCTCAATTTTAGATAATATTTTAGTACGAAAGGACCAAATATTAGAGACATTCTTTATAATTTGAATATCAGTAACTACTTTGGCAGATAAGTGCAATGGATTTAGAATCCTTGAATGGAGATTAGGTCTTCAGGTAGTAAATGTTTTATAAGGATTTAATTTTAGGGTTGGTTAGTAGATTATTATTAGTAATTTGTGTGTTGGTTGGAGTGGCGTTTTTAACATTGTTGGAACGTAAGGTATTAGGCTATATCCAAATTCGGAAGGGGCCTAACAAGGTGGGATTTTGAGGGATTCCCCAACCTTTTGCAGATGCCATTAAACTATTTACGAAGGAGCAGACTTACCCAGTTGTGTCTAACTATTTACCGTATTATATTTCTCCAATTTTTAGCTTATTCTTAGCTTTAATAGTGTGATTAATTATGCCATACTTAACAGGACTCCATAATTTTAGTTTAGGTTTACTCTTTTTCTTGTGTTGTACAAGATTGGGGGTGTATACTGTGATGGTGGCGGGGTGAGCATCAAATTCGAATTATGCGTTATTGGGAGGGTTACGAGCAGTAGCTCAAACAATCTCTTACGAAGTAAGTTTGGCTTTAATTTTACTTTCATTCGTTTTCCTAATTGGGGGTTATAGTTTATTAGATTTTAAGCTATACCAGGAGTATAGATGGTTTTTATTTTTAACATTTCCTCTTGCTTTGGCCTGGTTTGCGTCTTGTTTGGCTGAAACCAATCGGACTCCATTTGATTTTGCGGAAGGGGAGTCCGAGTTGGTTTCCGGATTCAATGTGGAGTATAGAAGAGGTGGGTTTGCTTTAATTTTCATGGCGGAGTACGCCAGTATTTTGTTTATGAGAATACTGTTTTGTGTTTTGTTCTTAGGTTGTGATGTATTGAGAATATGATTTTATTTCAAGTTAGTTTTCTTGGCTTTCATGTTTATTTGGGTGCGGGGGACGCTACCTCGATTTCGGTATGATAAGCTAATGTTTTTGGCTTGAAAAAGTTTTTTGCCTTTATCGTTAAATTATTTAATTTTCTTTAGAGGGCTAAAGATTTTATCTATGGGGTTTGGTGTTTAATTGAACTTTTTAAGTAAAGCCAATAGAGGAGTCGAACCTCTTGAGTATGCTTTCAAAACATAAATTATCCACATAATAATTAGCTAGTCTAGTAGAGAGTCTCAAAGTTTAAATATTAGAGGGTTTAGGAGGTAGTAAAGAAAATAAACTACTGTTAGGATTTGTCCTAAGAGGATGTAGGGGTCTTCAACAGGCCGAGCCCCAATTCATGTGAGTAAGATGACAATTGATAGTAGAGATCAAAATATAATTTGATTAATTGGGTAAAACTCTAGACCACGAAAGTTGCTTTTGTTTACAAAAGGAAGAATAAATAGAATGGCAATAGAAAGTACTAATGCGATTACTCCGCCTAACTTATTGGGGATGGACCGTAAAATGGCGTAGGCGAACAAGAAGTATCATTCGGGTTGAATATGTACGGGGGTGACTAATGGATTAGCTGGAATGAAATTATCAGGGTCTCCTAATAAGTAAGGGTTTAATAAGGTTAAAAGAGTTAGAGTCATTAATAATACTATGAACCCAAAGATATCCTTAAAAGTGAAATAGGGGTGAAAGGGGATTTTGTCTACATCTCTGTTTACCCCAAGAGGGTTATTTGACCCAGTTTGGTGGAGAAATAAAAGATGGATTATTGTAGCTGCGGCTACAATAAAAGGGAGTAGAAAGTGGAAAGTGAAGAATCGAGTTAAGGTAGCGTTATCAACGGCAAAACCCCCTCAAACTCATTGCACTAAATCTATTCCTAAATAGGGAATAGCGGAGAGGAGGTTTGTAATAACTGTGGCTCCTCAGAAGGACATCTGTCCTCATGGTAAAACATACCCTATAAAAGCAGTTCCCATAACTAGGAATAATAATAAAACACCTACTATTCATGTGTGTATAAATTGGTAGGATCCGTAATATATACCACGACCTACATGAAGGTATAAACAAATAAAGAAAAAAGATGCTCCGTTGGCATGTAGTGTACGAAGAAATCATCCATAGTTTACATCTCGGCAAATATGGGCAACGCTAGAAAAGGCGAGATCGATATGAGCGGTATAGTGCATGGCTAAAAATAAACCGGTGGCGATTTGAATCACTAAACATAATCCTAATAAGGACCCAAAGTTTCATCAAGCAGAAATATTAGAAGGAGCGGGTAAATCAACAAGTGCGTTATTAGCAATTTTAAAAAGAGGGTGGTGTAATCGAAGAGGTTTGAACATTAGTTTTTCGACCGAAGGGGCCCCTCAAAGATTTGAGTGACTGTGACTACAGCTACCAACGTTAAAAATAAATAAAGGACTAATAACAATGTCAAAAGGTGAGTAGGGTGGTTATAGAGTTTGATTAATAAATTTAAAATAGGTTGGGGAGATGACCAACCTAGAAGATCTGCTTGATCGGAGTAGTTAGATATATTTCAAAGAGAAGGATCATTGAAATAAGAGACAGCTAATACAGTTAAAATGAATAAGGAGCTAAGGATTATGGTTTTGGCGGAGATGGAAAATATTTCATTAGAAGCTAGACTTGTGACATAGATAAACAATACTAGCATTCCTCCCAAGAATACCAGGAATAGAATATAAGAAAATCAAAAACTAGGAGCTAATAGCCCAGTGATAAGCGAAATTAGGAGTGTTTGGCATAATAAAATTAAGCCTATGGCTAAAGGGTGATTTATGGTGATAAATGTGAAACCAACGGTGAGGCTAATAGAAAGTAAAATTAATTGTGTCAAGACAGAGGGTAGTTTATAAAAATATTAGTTTTGGGGACTAAAGATAGGGCAGAAGCTTTACCTCTGAAGTTTTAAGAGAAATTTCTCATTATTGGTTTACAAGACCAAGGTTTTATTTAAACTATTAAAACAAATGTTAAAATTATTATGACCAGTTAGTTTAATTTTATTAGTATTTATTGGGGTTGGGGGTTTTATTTCTAACCGTAAGCATTTATTGGCGACATTGTTAAGTTTAGAATTTATTGTGTTGAGCTTGTATGGGTTATTGTTCATTTATTTAGCGAGTTTAGGGTGTGAGATGTATTTTACAATAGTATTTCTCACTTTTGCAGTTTGTGAAGGCGCGTTGGGGCTTTCGATTTTGGTTTCTATAATCCGTACTCATGGGAATGATTATTTCCAATCGTTTAGTATTTTACAATGTTAAAGGTTATATTAGGGCTAATTGGTGTGATCCCTTTAGTTTTTATTTCACAAAGATGACATTTGGTACATGTGAGTTTTTATTTATTAACATTTATATTTATACTTTTGGGTGGGGCACCTTATATTTTTTATCAAGTGAGATATTTTATAGGGTGTGATGTTATTTCGTTTGGATTGATTTTATTAAGTTTCTGGATTTGTGGGCTTATGATTATGGCGAGACAATCTGTCTTAAAGTATGAGTATTACCAAAGTTTATTTTTATTTATAATTTTATTTTTGATGTTAATGTTATATTGTACATTCAGTACCCAAAATTTATTTTTATTTTATTTATTTTTTGAAGGGTCTTTAATCCCAACCTTGTTTTTAATTTTAGGATGGGGCTACCAACCAGAACGGGTTCAGGCAGGCATATATTTATTATTTTATACTTTATTGGCATCGTTGCCTTTGTTGGTGGCTATTTTTTATATTTATCAGGGGAGTGGAAGATTATTTATTCCATTTATATTAAAGGATGTTGCTTTGGATGGTAGTAGCTTATTATACTTGGCATTAATTTTCGCGTTTTTAGTGAAAATGCCTATATTTTTAGTACATTTATGACTTCCTAAGGCTCATGTAGAAGCTCCTGTAAGAGGGTCTATAATCTTAGCGGGCGTGCTCTTAAAATTAGGAGGGTATGGTTTATTACGGGTGTTTAATTTATTAACGAGATTGGGGATAAAGTTTAATTTTGTATGGATTGGAATTAGTTTGGTAGGTGGATGTTTAGTAAGATTTGTATGTTTACGTCAAACGGATTTAAAGGCTTTAGTGGCTTATTCTTCAGTAGCTCATATAGGGTTGGTATTAGGAGGATTAATGACATTAAATTATTGAGGAGTTTGTGGAGCTTTTACTTTAATAATTGCTCATGGGTTGTGTTCTTCAGGGTTATTTTGTTTAACTAATATTTCATATGAGCGGTTGGGGAGTCGAAGCTTAATTATTAATAAGGGTCTCTTGAATTTTATGCCTAGTATGGCATTGTGGTGGTTTTTATTAAGCTCGGCCAACATGGCTGCTCCACCTACCTTAAATTTATTAGGTGAAATTAGCTTGTTAAATAGTTTGGTGGCTTGGTCTTGGGTAAGTATAATTGGGTTGGCTTTGCTGTCTTTCTTTAGAGCTGCATACACATTATACTTATTTAGTTATAGCCAACATGGTAGCTTGTACTCAGGTCTTTACGCAACAGTAGGAGGGTATAGACGAGAGTATTTATTATTATTCTTGCACTGGGTACCTTTAAATTTATTGATTTTGAAGAGAGAGCCAAGCTTATTATGAATTTACCTGAATAGTTTAATCAAAATATTGATTTGTGGTGTCAAAAATGTAATTCGTTACTTCGGGTAGTGTTATGAAATTTATCAATTTGTTTTATTAGTTTTGTGTTTTTGTTAAGAACAAGAGTGAGTTTATTTACTTTGGGGGTATTGAGATTATTAAAGGAGGTTACTGTTTTTATTGAGTGGGAAGTGGTGAGCTTGCAATCATCGAGTATTGTAATAACTTTTTTATTTGATTGAATATCTTTAATTTTTATGAGATTTGTATTATTAATTTCTTCTTTAGTGATTTATTATAGAGAGGAGTATATAAGAGGGGATTACAATATTAACCGGTTTATTTTATTGGTGTTGATGTTTGTAATGTCGATAATGTTATTAATTATTAGTCCTAACTTAATTAGAATCTTACTTGGTTGGGATGGATTAGGGTTGGTTTCTTATTGTTTAGTAATTTATTATCAGAATGTAAAGTCATATAATGCGGGGATACTTACCGCGTTGTCAAACCGGATTGGTGATGTAGCTTTATTGTTGGCAATTGCATGAATATTAAACTTCGGAAGTTTCAATTATATCTATTATTTAGAGGCCATAAAGAGAACGTGGGAGATGAGATTAGTGGGAATCTTGGTGGTGTTAGCGGCTATGACAAAAAGAGCACAAATTCCGTTTTCAGCTTGGCTGCCTGCAGCCATAGCTGCACCTACCCCAGTTTCCGCTTTAGTACATTCTTCAACTTTAGTCACTGCGGGGGTGTATTTATTAATTCGGTTTAGTCCTTTGATTGAGGGGACCCCCGCGACATCTTTCCTTTTATTGATTTCTGGTTTGACTATATTTATAGCGGGTTTGGGGGCTAATTTTGAGTTTGACTTAAAGAAAATTATTGCTCTGTCAACGTTAAGACAGTTAGGATTGATAATAAGAATTTTATCTATAGGTTTTTATAAATTGGCTTACTTCCACTTATTGACGCATGCTCTTTTTAAGGCCTTATTATTTATGTGCGCTGGAGCTGTAATTCATAATATGAAGGACTCGCAGGATATCCGCAATATGGGGAGATTAGTTAGACAAATGCCCTATACTTCAGCTTGTTTAAATGTGGCGAATTTGGCGTTATGTGGAATGCCCTTTTTGGCGGGGTTTTATTCTAAGGATTTAATTTTGGAAATGGCAACGTTAAGATATTTGAATAGTTTTTCTTTTTTCTTGTTTTTCTTTTCTACAGGGTTGACTATATGTTATTCTTTACGTTTAGTTTATTATAGTATAACTAGAGATTTTTACCCAGGGGTGTGCCACCCAATAAATGATGAAGGTCATATTATATTACGTGGCATAAGTGGGTTGTTGTTAATATCTGTTATTGGGGGAAGTATGATAAGTTGAATTTTATTCCCTACCCCTGAAATAGTGTGCTTGCCTCTTAGACTGAAGACATTGGCTTTAACGGTGAGCTTGAGAGGGGGATGGCTAGGCTATGAATTGGCTAAATTTAAGGTTGGGGAAGAAATGAAGAGTTTGCAAAATTACGGGCCTGTTGTTTTTATAGGGTCAATGTGGTTTATACCATTTTTATCTACTTACGGAGTAAGTGGGGCGCCTTTAGATACAGGGTATAAGATGGTGAAAAGTATGGACCAGGGGTGAAGAGAAACGTTTGGGGGCCAAGGCTTATACAAGAGCTTGCAAGATTTGTCAGTGTTAAATCAATGGCTTCAGGATAATAATTTAAAGATTTATTTGACTATTTTTATTTTCTGAGTAATTATTTTGGTAGGACTTTCTTTGGCTTGTTTAAATAGCTTATATTAGAGCATAACACTGAAGATGTTAGGGAGATTTTAGGATCTTTGAACATTCATAAAGCCGAAGCTTCTTTTTACAGTGAAAATGTAATGTTTTAGGTAAACTACATGAATTCAGAAGTGTTAACGGATTTTAACCGCTAGAGAAAGAGTTAGCAGCTCTTGCATGAACACCACACTTCTTAAGTAGGGGAGTGTCCCAATTCTATCATTAACAGTGATAAGCCTCTACTTTGGCTTCACTTAAAAGCAGGGATGAAAACCATCTAGAACCAGGTCGAAACTGGGTGCAAACTATCGCTTCCTACTTACTTTCTCCTTTTTTTTTAAGGTTTAAAAAGGAGAAAGGGAGATAAGACAGGTTGAGTACCAACACCTTTTGGATGCAAACCAAATATTATTATTAACTACAGTCCTAATGGGCTCAATCAAGGGCGCCTTGGTTTCATTCGTGGTAAAGGCCTAGGACGAGGATAAGTAAAAAAAAGATTCCTACTCCTAATCAAATGGAGGGATTTGAAAAGGGTAGAAGAATAATTAGGGGGAGTAGAAGCACGATTTCTACATCAAAAATTAGGAAAATGACAGCGATTAGAAAAAAGCGCAGGGAGAAGGGTAGGCGGGAGGAACTTTTAGGGTCAAATCCACATTCGAACGGAGAACTTTTTTCTCGGTCCACGATGGATTTTTTTGAGAGCAGGGCTGCTAATATTATAACGACAGTGGTGATTAAAATAAGGATGAGGCCTAAAGAAGAAATTAATAAAATTATCTATTTTGGAATTATCCAAACCTTTTGATTGGAAGTCAAATATACTTTATACTAAATAGATAATTAGCTACCTCATCAATAGATAGAAACATAAAGGAAAAGTCATACAACATCGACAAAATGTCAATATCAAGCCGCAGCTTCAAAACCGAAGTGGTGAGCTGCAGAAAAATGTTCGAAATAATGTCGGAGTAAACAAACAAGAAGGAAGGTAGTACCAATAATAACATGGAGTCCGTGGAAGCCTGTTGCTATGAAAAAGGTTGAACCATAGACGGCATCGGCAATAGTGAAAGGAGCTTCGATGTATTCATAGGCTTGTAGAATTGTGAAGTAAATTCCTAATAGTACGGTAAAAAATAATCCTTGGAGACCTTGGGAGTGGTTACCTTCCATGATGCCATGATGAGCCCATGTTACGGTGACTCCGGAGGCGAGTAAGATAGCGGTATTTAATAGGGGAATTTGTAAGGGGTTAAAGGGAGAAATCCCTGCAGGGGGTCAAATGGCGCCTAACTCGACGGTGGGTGAAAGTCTACTGTGAAAGTAAGCCCAGAAAAAGGAGATAAAGAAAAATACTTCTGAGACAATGAACAAAATTATTCCTCAACGTAGGCCTAGGGTAACAATATAGGTGTGGAGTCCTTGGTAAGTACCTTCCCGGGTGATGTCTCGTCACCATTGAATTATGGTAAGAGTTGTCAGGGTGAATCCTAGGAAAAGTAGGGAGGTGTTATATTGGTGAAATCATTGAATTAAACCTCTCAAAGTTACTATAGCCCCGATGGCTCCTGTAAGAGGCCATGGTCTTTGGTCTACTAGGTGGTAAGGGTGATTACTGTGTGTTGACATTAGTTTACTTCACTAGAGTAGAGGGTGCTTAAGACAGCAAATACGTAAGATTGAATGATAGCAACAGCGGATTCGAGGACAAGGAGTGCGATTTGTCCGATAATTAGAAAGCTAAGAATGGTTAGGGAGAGACTAGGGCCTGTGTTACCAAGAAGGGTTATAAGGAGATGGCCAGCGATTATGTTTGCGGCTAGTCGTACTGCCAGGGTTCCGGGTCGGATGACATTACTAATTGTTTCAATGCATACTATGAAAGGCATTAGCACGGGGGGAGTCCCTTGAGGTACTAAATGGGCAAATATGTGTTGGGTATGGTTAATTCAACCGTAAAGCATGAATCTTATTCATAAGGGTAAAGCTAGAGCTAGGGTGAAAGTTAGATGGCTCGAGCTAGTGAAAATATAAGGGAACAATCCTAGAAAGTTATTGAAAACGATTATTGAGAATAATGAAATAAATAAAAAGGTGCTTCCTACGTGGCCGCTGGGTCCAAGTAGGGTGTTGAATTCTTGGTGAAGAGTGGAAGTAACCTTGTTTCAAATTAATGAGTACCGTGAGGGCATTAATCAGAAAGCGGTGGGGAGTAAAAGAATCCCAAGGAATGTTCTGAGTCAGTTTAGAGATAAATTTATGATACTGCTTGAGGGGTCGAAAACGGAGAATAAATTAGTTATCACTTTCAATTAAAGGCTTGTGTTTGGAATTGAGAAGAAGAACTTTGTGGAGCTGAAGGGGTTATTATAAAATAATTTATAATACTAAAGAGGATAAGGGTTGAGGAAAATACGATAAATAAAAGTAATCATCTTAAAGGGGCTATTTGTGGCACCAAAGAGTGCTGGGCTGTACCAACAATTTTAGCGTGACATACTAATGTTACTTTAACTAACTCTTTCACTAGGAGTAATCGCGGAATTACTATGGGTGGTTTAAGAGACCACTACTTGCTTTCAGACACCTAGTGAAGCTTCACTTATTGAAGAGACTCAGGAAATAAAAGTATTAGTAGGGACACTTTCGATGACAATAGGTATGAAACTATGATTGGCTCCACAAATTTCAGAACATTGACCGTAAAATAAACCAGGCCGGTTTATAAGAAAACTAGTTTGGTTAAGTCGGCCGGGAGTACCATCTACCTTCACTCCTAGGGAGGGCACTGCTCAAGAGTGTAGGACGTCGGCTGCAGTAATTAAGACTCGGATTTGGGTATTTATTGGTAGAACTGTGTGGTTATCAACTTCTAAAAGTCGAAAGTTACCTTCAGGTAGTTCGTGAGTTGGGATCATGTAGGCATCGAATTCTACATTTATAAAATCAGAATATTCATAACTTCAATATCATTGGTGGCCAATTGTCTTGAGGGTAATTGAGGGGTCTCTTACTTCGTCTAATAAGTAAAGTAGTCGAAGCGAAGGAAGGGCAATAAAAATTAACGTAATTGCAGGGAGAATAGTTCAAATAACTTCAATAGTTTGTCCTTCGAGAAGATACCGATGTGTGTAAGTATTAAAGAATAGGGTGAGCATCAAATACCCGACTAATACAGTAATTATTACTAGAATGAGTAGTGTATGATCGTGAAAGAAGGTTAATTGTTCTATTAAAGGGGATGTTCTATCTTGGAATCCTAAGTTAGCTCATGTTGACATTAGTTTCTAATAAGAGGGTTAACCTCTATATATGGAGCTTAAATCCATTGCACTTATCTGCCATATTAGAAATTTAAAAGGGTAGGGAGTTCGGCGTAGCTATGTTCAGCTGGGGGCAGGCTATGGAATCATTCGATTGAAGAATTTATTTGTAGAGGGAAAGTTACTTGACGGTAGCTGATAATACTTTCTCAAACAATAAATATAAGCATTAAAACCCCAACAAAAGAGATTGTTGACCCGACAGAGGAAACTACATTTCAGGCTGCGTAGGCGTCAGGGTAGTCAGAATATCGACGAGGCATTCCTGCTAGCCCTAGAAAGTGTTGGGGGAAGAAAGTTAAGTTCACCCCAATGAATATAACAGCGAAGTGAATTTTTAGCCATTGAGGGTTAAGAGATAGGCCGGTGAAGAGTGGGAATCAGTGTACTAATCCTCCTATGATTGCGAATACAGCTCCTATAGAAAGCACGTAATGGAAGTGGGCTACTACATAGTAGGTGTCGTGTAGAACAATATCGATTGAGGAATTAGCTAAAACAACCCCAGTTAGCCCACCAATAGTAAATAAAAACACGAATCCTAAGGCTCATAAAAGTGATGGGCTATAGGTTAATTGCGTCCCGTGGAGAGTGGCGAGTCAACTAAAAATCTTAATCCCTGTGGGTACCGCAATAATTATTGTGGCGGCAGTGAAGTAGGCACGAGTATCAACGTCTATACCAACTGTGAATATGTGATGGGCCCATACAACGAATCCTAATAATCCAATGGCAAGTATTGCATAAATTATTCCTAAAGTTCCAAAAGCTTCCTTCTTTCCACTTTCTTGACTAATGATGTGTGAAATTATTCCAAACCCGGGTAAAATTAAAATGTAAACTTCTGGGTGCCCGAAGAATCAAAAGAGGTGTTGGTAAAGAATGGGGTCTCCTCCTCCCGCTGGGTCGAAAAAGGAGGTATTTAAATTTCGGTCTGTGAGTAGTATTGTGATAGCCCCTGCTAAAACAGGGAGAGAGAGGAGAAGTAAAATGGCTGTAATTAATACTGATCAAACAAACAAGGGAATTCGGTCTATTGTTATTCCTGTAGATCGTATATTAATAGTAGTGGTAATGAAATTTACTGCTCCCAAGATAGAAGAAACCCCTGCTAAGTGGAGAGAGAAAATAGCGAGATCAACTGAGGCACCTGCGTGTGCAATCCCCGCGGAAAGCGGAGGGTAAACGGTCCAACCTGTCCCAGCTCCACTTTCTACTATACTTCTAGCGAGAAGGAGAGTAAGAGCAGGAGGTAAGAGCCAGAAGCTTATATTATTTATTCGAGGGAAAGCTATATCAGGGGCACCTAGTATAAGAGGAACTAATCAATTTCCAAACCCACCAATTATAATAGGCATGACTATAAAGAAAATCATAATGAAAGCGTGAGCGGTAACAATAACATTATAAATTTGGTCATCACCAATGAGGGAGCCGGGTTGTCCAAGCTCAGCTCGGATTAAAAGGCTTAGGGAAGTTCCAACTATTCCTGATCAAGCTCCAAAAATAAAGTATAAAGTTCCAATATCCTTATGGTTTGTTGAGAAAAGTCATTGTCGCGGTAGAATGGCTGAGTTTAGGTGATAGACTGTAAATCTATTTAGGAGGGCTAATCCCTCTTCTACCAAGGGTCTTATAGTCTAATAAAGATGCTAGGCTGCAATTCTAGAGATGTAAATTTTACTAAGGCTTAAAAGAGTAGAACTTTTATTGATAGCTTTGAAGGCTATAAGTTTTGTTAACTTAAAGCCTTATAAGATAGGGATGAGTAAGGGGGCGATAAGTAGACCTACTAAGGATAGACTTAGCAGTAGGAGGGTGAGGGTTTGGAGGATAGGTGAAAAGGGAGTTGAGGGGAGCCATTTAGGTTGGGCATGGGTGAGTATGAAGGCTGAGTAGCCTATCCGGAGGTAGAAATATAAAGTTCCCAAGGTAAGAATTACTATGAGGGTAACTAGGGCTGAGTAGTGGTGATCGATTAAGCTCTGGATAATAATTCATTTAGGTAAAAATCCTAGGAATGGGGGCAACCCACCGAGGGAAAGCAAGTTGCAAAACAGGGCGAGCTTAAGGACCGGGTTGTCGATAGGCAGTCTGAAAAAGTGATTGATATGGGAAAGTTGGTAGGCGTGGAATAATAAAATAACGGCAGTGCTAAGGAAAACATAGAACCCAAAGTAAGTTAGTCAATAAGATTCACCAAGTAAGACAGCTCTGAGTATTCAACCTAAATGGTTGATAGAGGAGTACGCTATAATTTTCCGGAGAGAAGTTTGGTTGAATCCTCCGACAGATCCCGTAAGAATACAGGTGACAATAATGATAAATCTAAATTGATTGGGGATTCAAATGTAAGAGATTAATATGAGAGGAGCAATTTTTTGTCAGGTTATTAAAATTAGTCCATTTAATCAATCTAAACCTTCTATCACCCCCGGGAATCAAAAGTGGAATGGTGCAGCCCCTATCTTTAATAATAGGGTTGATCTTATGGCGATACTTAAGGGCAAATTGTTGTGGAATGTTGAAAAAGTTAAATGGGTGTTTAAACTTAAAAGAATCACTCTGAACAAGAGAACTGCGGAAGCTAACGCTTGTGTTAAAAAGTATTTTAGGGCTGCTTCTGTAGCAAATTGGTTGTTCATATTGGATATTAATGGAATGAAAGAAAGTAGATTAATTTCTAATCCCAGTCAAGCTCCCATTCAAGAAGTAGAAGAAATTGAAATCAATGTTCCAGTAATGAGCGTGGAATAAAATAGCAAGCGTGTCGGATGGTTCAACATTAGAAAGAGGCCGGAGCCATAAATAGGGTATGAACCTATGAGCTTAAACTTAGCTTATCTTTCTAATACATTATAGTGTACGAAGCACAAGAATTTTTGATATTCTAAGAAATAGTTTAATTCTATTAAATGTAAATAGAGAGAGGAGTATGTACTCCATAAATAGGGTATGAACCTATGAGCTTAAACTTAGCTTATCTTTCCGTAATGAAAGTAAAACAATTTACATGATCTACTCTATCAAAGTAGTCCTTTTATCAGGCATTTCATT